CGGATACTTGGGATGCTATGGATGAAGACATGGTTTCTTTGGATCCCATTGAATTTCATTCGGAAGAGGAGCCTTATAAAGATCGTATTGATTCTTATCAACGAAAGACAGGATTAACCGAAGCCGTTCAAACAGGCATAGGCCAATTAAACGGTATTCCCATAGCACTTGGGGTTATGGATTTTCAGTTTATGGGGGGTAGTATGGGATCCGTGGTTGGGGAGAAAATAACCCGTTTGATTGAGTACGCTACTAACAAATTTCTCCCTCTTATTATAGTATGTGCTTCCGGGGGGGCGCGTATGCAAGAGGGAAGTTTGAGTTTAATGCAAATGGCTAAAATATCTTCTGCTTTATATGATTATCAATCAAATAAAAAGTTATTCTATGTACCAATTCTTACATCTCCTACTACAGGGGGGGTGACTGCTAGTTTTGGTATGTTGGGAGATATCATTATTGCCGAACCCAATGCCTATATTGCATTTGCGGGTAAAAGAGTAATTGAACAAACATTGAATAAAACAGTACCTGAAGGTTCACAGGCGGCTGAATATTTATTCCAGAAGGGCTTATTCGATCTAATCGTACCACGTAATCCTTTAAAAAGCGTTCTGAGTGAGTTATTTCAGCTCCACGCTTTCTTTCCTTTGAATCAAAATTCAATAGAGCATTAAGTTCCTTTTTTATTTGTAGCAAACAAGTAGTTAGTTTATCAGAATCCAAGTAAAATGAATATGAATGGGGTTTCTTTGTTGACATAAGATCTAAATTGTAAAAAGAATCAAAAGTTGCGGATAACTCTTTTTTATCTATATTCTTGATTACTAATTCAGTTAAGAGGCCTCTATCAACAAGAAAAAAGAGTGAATTCTTAATTCTAATTATTATAAGATAAGATATCTTTATAAATAATAATAACAGGTACAACAGGTACAAATAGTAAATTGAGGTATCCTTTATATGACAACTTTCGACTTTCCCTCTGTTTTGGTGCCTTTAGTAGGCTTAGTATTTCCGGCAATGGCAATGGCTTCTTTATTTCTTCATGTTCAAAAAAATAAGACTGTTTAGATCTGATGGGCCCAACTCTCATCCATTTTTTTTTTCAAAACTAAGACTTGTATCATAACGCAGATATCCATTTAGTGGAAGAAGGTATAACATGCGGCGCTTCCGTCGAACATAAAGGAGGGGCTCTTAGGCCTGTAGAAAGATGATATGGGGGTAAAGAAATTCTATCTATTTGAAAAAATATCAGGATCACCGGATGGCTGAACTGTAAAGTCGGTGTATCTATATGTATATCGATGGGATCATACGAAGGGTATGTTTTTATTTTAGATCTAACTAATTTGATAAATTACTCTTAAAGGTTCACATCAAACTAGTACTAGTTGATGAGAGTTACTTCGGAAACAAAAAGAGTAAAGTCTAGGGTATTCTCTCAATTCCAATAAAACGAAACCAGATCAAGTATGAGTTGTCGATCAGAACATATATGGATACAACCTATAACGGGGTCGCGAAAAACAAGTAATTTCTGCTGGGCCATTGTCCTTTTTTTAGGTTCATTAGGATTCTTATTGGTTGGAACTTCCAGTTATCTTGGGAGAAACTTGATATCTTTATTTCCGTCTCAGCAAATCTTTTTTTTTCCACAAGGGATTGTGATGTCTTTCTATGGGATCGCGGGTCTCTTTATTAGCTCCTATTTGTGGTGCACAATTTCGTGGAATGTAGGGGGTGGTTATGATCGATTTGATAGAAAAGAAGGAATGGTGTGTATTTTTCGTTGGGGATTCCCTGGAAAAAATCGTCGCATCTTCCTCCGATTCCTTATAAAGGATATTCAGTCCGTCAGAATAGAAGTTAAAGAGGGTATTTATACTCGCCGTGTCCTTTATATGGACATCAGAGGCCAGGGGGCCATTCCCTTGACTCGTACTGATGAGAATGTTACTCCACGGGAAATCGAGCAAAAGGCTGCCGAATTGGCCTATTTCTTGCGTGTACCGATTGAAGTATTTTGAGAAATGAGCTGAGAGAATGAATGCTTTCTCAGCAGGAAGGAAAAACTAAAGAATCCCCCTTTTCTATACCATAACTTAACTGAAGTTTCTTCATAACGCTCATTCTAGTCAAAGAATACGTATACGTAACGTAACAACCATAAAACAAAACTCTTCTTGTGGTCTTTTATGTGTATGGAAATCTACACAACTTAATTCAATAACAAAAACAAAATAAGTAACAAATCAAAAAGGTGGATTCATCTTTTCTATTTTATTTTTTACTATTTTATATCAAAGCATTTGGAAATACAGAAATTTTTTTGAATCAAATATTTGTTGGAATTGACAGTTTAGATTCCGATAGATCCTATTTTTAAAAAATTATTTCTTTTTTGTAAATTGAGGTTTCTTTTTATACTTTCTTTTGTGTTCCTTAATGACCAAACATCTTCTATTTTAATGATAACTAGTCAATTTCTGTATTGTTTTGCCACTCCTTTTTGATCAGCACAATATTTATTATATTCTTCATAAATTTCCCTCCATTTTTTTATTCCGGACTCTGAGTAGTCAGTGAAAATTTTTAAAAATATAAGGTATTTTGATATAATGATAGAAAAGAATATTCATTATCTGGAAACAATATAATATTTTTTTGTTAATTATTTGAATTCGAAGTGGATTCTTAATCTATTTCTGTGTTCTTTCTACATTCAAAGACTAACTCCGAAATCACAAATAAAAAACAGTGAATAGATTCATAGGTTCGATACTTTGTAATAGAACTAACTCATGCACGAGAAAAATATTGGATCGCGTAGAGTCAACTAATGAGGTCGGTTCATTAAAAATTCATAGACGAAATGAAAAATGGCAAAAAAAAAGCATTCACCCCCTCTTTTATATCTTGCATCTATAGTATTTTTGCCCTGGTGGATTTCTCTCTCATTTAATAAAAGTCTGGAATCTTGGGTTACTTATTGGTGGAATACTAGGCAATCTGAAATCTTTTTGAATGATATTCAAGAAAAGAATATTATAGAAAAATTCATAGAATTGGAGGAAATCCTTCTCTTGGAGGAAATGATCAAGGAATACGCGGAGACACATCTACAAAACCTTCGTATAGGAATCCACAAAGAAACGCTCCAATTAATCAAGATACACAACGAGGATCGTATCCATACGATTTTGCACTTCTCGACAAATATAATCTGTTTCGTTATTCTAAGCGGTTATTCTATTTTGGGTAATGAAGAACTTGTTATTCTTAACTCTTGGGCTCAGGAATTTATATATAACTTAAGTGACACAATAAAAGCTTTTTCGATTCTTTTATTAACAGATTTATGTATCGGATTCCATTCGCCCCATGGTTGGGAACTAATGATTGGCTTTGTCTACAAAGATTTTGGATTTGCTCATAATGATCAAATTATATCTGGTCTTGTTTCTACTTTTCCAGTCATTCTAGATACTCTATTTAAATTTTGGATTTTTCGTTATTTAAATCGTGTTTCTCCGTCACTTGTAGTGATTTATCATTCAATGAATGATTAAAAAAGGATCTACTAATATTAATCCAATTCAATTCTAACGTTTCTTACTTTGTAGTTGTATATATATAAGCAAAGCATGGAAAATCATACTTACTCTTTCTATTTCTACCCATCCCAAGGATTTATTATATATATTAATATTATTTATTTATTCCAGTAAAATTATTCCAGTAAATAGCAGAATCGCGGATAGGGAACTAGGTTAGCGACCTACCAAATTTATTGTAGACATTTTTGGGCTCAATGGTTGGACCATGCAAACTAGAAAGACTTTTTCTTGGATAAAGGAACAAATTACTCGATCCATTTCCGTATCGCTCATGATATATATCATAACTCGGCCAGCCATTTCAAGTGCATATCCCATTTTTGCACAGCAGGGTTATGAAAATCCACGAGAAGCGACTGGCCGTATTGTATGTGCCAATTGCCATTTAGCTAATAAGCCCGTGGATATTGAAGTTCCACAAACGGTACTTCCAGATACTGTATTTGAAGCAGTTGTTCGAATCCCTTATGATATGCAAGTAAAACAAGTTCTTGCTAATGGTAAAAAGGGCGCTTTGAATGTAGGGGCTGTTCTTATTTTACCGGAGGGTTTTGAATTAGCTCCTGCCGATCGGATTTCCCCCGAGATGAAAGAAAAGATAGGCAATCTTTCTTTTCAGAGCTATCGCCCCAATAAAAAAAATATTCTTGTGATAGGTCCCGTTCCTGGTCAGAAATATAGTGAAATCACCTTTCCTATCCTTTCCCCGGACCCCGCTACTAAGAAAGAGGTTCACTTCTTAAAATATCCTATATACGTAGGCGGAAACAGGGGAAGGGGTCAGATTTATCCCGACGGGAGCAAAAGTAACAATACAGTTTATAATGCTACATCAGCAGGTATAGTAGGTAAAATAATACGAAAAGAAAAAGGGGGTTACGAAATAACCATAGCGGATGCATCGGATGGACGTCAAGTGGTTGATATTATCCCTCCAGGGCCAGAACTTCTTGTTTCAGAAGGCGAATCTATCAAATTGGATCAACCGTTGACGAGTAATCCTAATGTGGGCGGATTTGGTCAGGGAGATGCAGAAATAGTACTTCAAGATCCCTTACGTGTCCAAGGCCTTTTGTTCTTCTTGGCATCTGTTATTTTGGCACAAATCTTTTTGGTTCTTAAAAAGAAACAGTTCGAGAAGGTTCAATTGTCAGAAATGAATTTCTAGACTCGCGGATTTATCGACATTGAATTGAGCTCATAACTTAAAAAGAACAAAATTATTTTTGACGGCTATCTATGATAAAAAATGACATTATGAAAAGCCTTTTGCTTTTTTATACTCGTTATGTCGGGAATTCCTTGTACCGCATTCCTAGTCATAGTATGTAGATTGCGAAGAAGACTGTTTGACTTTTTTTTGAATCCAAATTGGGG